GGATTTTCATAACCCTGCTGTGCAAAAATGGGATATGCATTTGAAATGGGTGCTCGAGTTATTATATATACCATGAGCGATACGGAAATAGATCTAGTAATCTCTTCCTTTATCCAAGAAAAGGCATTTCTAGTTTGCATGGTCCAATCATTGATCCTGATAATTTTTCTACAATAAAATTTGGTAGGTTGCTGGCATAGTTCCCTATCCTATCCATGATTCTGCTATTTACTGAAATAAATTTCCTGGAATATGGGAAGAATCCCTTGGCTTGGGTAGCTAGAAAGAAAAATATTTGAATGTTGTTTAGCTTTTGTACAAAATAAAATAACAAACTTTCAAATATGATCAGTGGATCTTTTTTTCAGTCATTCATTGAATGATAAATCACTACAAGTGAAGGAGATACGCGATTTAAATAACGGAAAATCCAATATTTGAAAATTGTATCTAAAATGACTGGAAAAGTGGAAACAAGACCAGATATAATTTGATCATTCTGAGCAAATCCAAAATCCTTATAGACAGAACCAATCATTAGTTCCCAACCATGGGTCGAATGGAATCCTATACATAAATCAGTTAATAAAAGAATGGAAAAAGCTTTTATTGTGTCACTTAAATTATATAGGAATTCTTGAACCCGCGAGTTAAGAATAATAAGTTCTTGATTACCTAGACTGGAATAACCACTTAGAATAACGAAACAGATTATGTTTGTCGAGAAGTGTAAAATCGCATGGATACGATCCTCGTTGTGCGCCTTGATCAATTGGATGGTTTCTTTGTATATTTCGATACGAAGATTTTGTAGACGTGTTTCCGGGTATTCCTTTAGCATTTCATCCAAGAGGAACAGTTCTTTGAATTCTATGAATTTTTTTAGAATATTCTTTTCTTGAATATCATTCAAGAAGATTTCGGATTGCCTAGTATTCCACCAATTAGTAACCCAAGATTTCAGACATCTCTTAAATGTGAAAGAGATGCACCAGGGCAAAAAGACTATAGGTGTAAAATATAGAAAGGGAATGAATGCTTTCTTTTTTGCCATTTTTCGTCTTTATCTAATGAACTCAGCTTCATCTCATTCGTCAACTCTATAGGATGATAATAATGTTTGTATCAAGCATAAGTTCTATTACAAGTCCTAGAGCCTATATATTTATATATATATATAAATAAATATATAATCTATTCCCGCGTCTTTTTCGTTTCAATTCGGGAGTTAGTCTTTTAATTTATAAAGAATACAGAAATAGACTAAAAAATGGAAAGAATCCACTGCCAATTTTTGAATTAAGAAAAAGATATTGTTTAAAAAGATATCAATTGCCAAGATTCGAAGCAATTACCCCTTTTTTTGATGAATACATGAAGGAGGACTTCGCGTAATGAATATTAGTCCGATTTCGAAACCAAAGAAGGCCTCTTCTATCAAAACAAAATAGAAAAATTTCGAAAAAGAAAATATCTTTTCCCTAAGGAAGCATTCATTTTTCCGTTCATTTCTTTTTTTTTAACAAAGTACTTCAATTGGTACACGCAAGAAACAGGCCAATTCCCCAGCTTTGTCTACAATTTGTTGTGTAGTAAAATTCTCGTCAATACGAGTCAAGGGAATGAATCCCTGTCCTCGGATTTCCATATAAATGATACAACGAGGATAAATACCCTCTTTACTAATTTTGGTGGACTGATTCAGAATTCTGATGGACTGAACATCGTTCATAAGGAATCGGAGAAAAATACGACGATTTTTTCCAGGAAATCCCCAACGAAAAATACACACTATTCCCTCTTTTTTATCGAATCGATTATAACCACCACCCACATTCCACCAAATTGTACACCACAAATAAGAACTAATAAAGAGACCCGCGATTCCATAGAAAGACATCACCATCCCCTGTGGAAAAAAAAGAATTTGCTGAGACGGAAATAAAGATAACAAATCCCTACCAAGATAACTGGAAGTTCCAACCAACAAGAAACCTAATGAACCTAAAAAAAGGATAAAGGCCCAGCAGAAATTACTTGTTTTTCGAGACCCCGCTTTAAGTTCTATCAATAAATGTTCTGATCGCCAATCCATATTAGATCTAGTTTTGTTTTATTAGAACTGGGAAAATAGATAACCCAAGCAAATGACTTTTACTTGACTTTTCTTTGTTTCCGAAGTAACTCTCATCAACTAGCACTATTTTGATGTAAACCTTTAACAGTAATTCATCGAATTGCTTCCAGATCTAAATATCTATCTGATTTGTGCCTACTGTCCGTATCTAAAAAATCTTGTTCCTTTGAACATGAAGAAATAAAGAAGCCATTGCAATTGCCGGAAATACTAGGCCCACTAAAGGCACAAAAAAGGAGGGTAAGTTTATCATAGAATGGGTACCTCGATTTAATATTTGTACCTGTTATATATATTTATAGAAATCTCATATCATATATATTCTTTTTTTTTTCTTATATTGTTTTATAAAGATAGTCTCTAATCACTAGAATTCAAATATACTTTACTTATACTAAGTATATTTGAGAAATTATACTAAGTATAGCTAAGTTAATATATAGAATATATATGTTCTATATTATATATATTCAGTCTATATAATGAGTATAAATGAGTATATTGAGTATGAGTATAAAATAGAATAAATAAGAAATAAATTAATAAAAATAAAATATATATATATATAATAAAAATGGAATATATATAATAAGGAGTGTAGAACATAGAACTCAAATAATGGATGGATTTCGCCTTCTATTTCTCCAAGAAACATATGTATGATAATACACCTTTCCATTTTTTTTATTTGTTTGGAATTTATTGGAATTTAAAAAATGAAAAAAAAAAAGAATAAAAAAAATGAATTTTAGGCTATGCTAGATTTTTCATTTTGAGTCAAAGGCAAGAAAGCATGGAGCTGAAATAACTCACTTAAAACCCCCTTTAAAGTATTACGCGGTACGATTGAATCAAATAAGCCCTTATGGAATAAATATTCAGCTGCTTGTGAACCTTCGGGTACTGTCTTATTCAACGTTTGTTCAATTACTCTTTTACCCGCAAATGCAATGTAAGCATTGGGTTCGGCAATAATGATATCCCCCAACATGCCAAAACTAGCTGTCACCCCCCCAGTAGTAGGAGATGTAAGGATGGATACATAGAATAACCTTTTATTTGTTTGATAATCATATAAAGCAGAAGAAATTTTAGCCATTTGCATTAAGCTCAGACTTCCTTCTTGCATACGTGCTCCTCCGGACGCACATACTAGAATAAGAGGTAAAAGTTGATTGGCAGCATATTCGACCAAACGGGTGATTTTCTCACCTACTACGGATCCCATACTACCCCCCATAAACTGAAAATCCATGATCCCAATAGCTACAGGAATACCGTTTAGTTGACCTGTGCCCGTTTGAATAGCCTCAGTTAATCCTGTCTTTCTTTGATAAGAATCCATACGATCTTTATAAGGTTCCTCTTCCGAATGAAATTCAATTGGATCCAGAGAGACCATGTCTTCATCCATAGGATTCCAAGTACCTGGATCAATCGAGAGTTCGATTCTATCTGAACTGCTCATTTTCAAATGATATCCACAATGTTCACAAATATTCATTTTTGATTTAAAAAATTTCTTATAATTTAATCCATAACAATTTTCGCATTCAATCCATAAATGCTTGTATTTTTGAGTTTCATCGAGATCATTAGAACTCTCTCTTCTAGTTAAATCTTTATCATTTATATCATTCGTGAAAGTTATTATACTAGAACTATCGCTTTCATTACTATTTCTGACCTTACCACAAATATAACTATAAAAGTAACTGTCATTGTATTTATCATTCTCACCTAAAATGTGACTACCAATACAGATTTGAGAACGAAGATAACTCTCAATGCAACTATGAATGTCATTATTCCAACTAGATTTAATATCATACACGTAATGATCATCATGTCTCTTAAAGACATTATTAAGATAGCTAGAATTCTTATAGCTATAAAAAAGACTTTCTGGTTCACTTAGAAAAGAATGATCATTGTCAATCTCCAAAATCTTATTTTCAATATCAAAATATATGGAATAACTGTTCCTCTTGCTATTGTTATCCCTAACTAAAATGATTTTATCAGATAGGAAATTCTGAATGTTCCTGACACCGACTAAATAATCAACATTACTGTAACTAGAATTGTCACTATCATTCCAGCTAGGAAAGTTTTTTTCCATATCAATAAAAATTGGGTCTTCACTTACACTGGTATTTTCAATAGGACCAAAACTATCCATTGATTTTCTTAACCCACACCCGTATTCTAACTGCCCATTAAACAACATAGAATTGAACCACCATTTTTCCATAGAGTTATGTTCCTCTATTAACAAAAAAATACATGAATAGTCATTCGATGAAAAATTATTCAAATAGTTTGAATATTCTATCTCATTTATTTATTATCAAAAAAGGATATAATAAATCCAATCACTAGAATTGGTAACTGATAATAAAAACGAGCGAGTGAGTAAAAAAAAAAGATTCTTTTTCGTGAGAACCTGTAGTATTATTTCACTATATATGTCATTATATGTGCTGGAATTCTTTTTCAATTCGATTTCCCCCCCCCTTTTTTAGAAAAAACGTATTCTAATAACTATAAATATTATATTCAATAATATAAGAAATAATAAAAAGATATAATATGAAATATTTATAATATAGAATAAGATTTTTTTCATTCTCTTCTTTTTATTATATTTAAATGTTATTATATTTAAATGAAAAAAAAAAGAAACCTCATTTGGGGTAATAATTTATAGACCCAATGAGTTCATTTAGTCAGTATTCATTTGCCTTTTCCTATATATATATATTTTTTTCTACAATCTCTATCCATTTTTTTTTTATTTTGAAGACCGATAAAAATCCATTTTTTTGGCTATCCAAAATATCATTTTATGTTAACAATAAGAAATAGAAAATTAGGTATGGAGAGCGGGAGGGGGGATAAAAAAGAAAAGAGTTCTATAAATCTATATACAAGTCATCCACACCCTCCTTTTTTTTTTCATTAATTAACTTTCGTTTGTTGAGTAGGGGAAAGTTCCAAAGAAACACCGGCCCTTTTTGAAATATCCTGAACAGTTCCTGTAGGTTGAGCGCCCTGTTCAAGGAAATATAGAATAACAGGAATATTTAAATAGGTTTGATTCTTTATTGGATCATAAAAACCTACTTTACGAAGATCTCTTCCCCCTCTTCGGGATCGAACATCAATTGCAAGGATTCGATAAACGGCTCATTGGGATAGATATAGATGAATAATACACCCCCCCATAGAAACGTATAAGAAGTTTTCTCCTCGTACGGCTCCTCGCGAATAAAGTAATTAAACAAAATAGATAGATTTTACCAATGCCAATATAATATACAATATATACATATGTTTAATGAATAATATAATAGAATCGCGGGGTTTTTTTGTTATTCTTTTTTTATTCTTTCTAAAAAAAAAACTCCCCGTATTCGCAACCTCATAACTCAAATTGGATAACTCTCAAAGGAAAACAAAACCCGTAGGTATTTCATTTATTGAGCGGTCTCTACCCCCTTTTCTTGCCCGTCTTATTTTGAATCAATTTTTTTCTTCATTCTAATAGAATGGTTATTCTAATTCTAATGGAATTTTTGAGACAATTAAAAATGGTATTTACTTGTTACAGGATCTTTTAGCTTTTCCTTGAATCATTGGGTTTAGACATTACTTCGGGGATCTTTAATCGTTTCAAAAATGGCAGCAACATACCATTTCTTTTTATTTATCTCAACGAATCATACAAATAGAAGGTTTATTCCCTCGGATACACTTTTGATCGAAAAAGTTTTACCAATTCCAACAAATTTAACTTTTTTAACCTTGCTTAAATTGGATCCTTTCGATTTCTTTATCAAAAATATACTTACGAAGTTGTTCTAACTTATTCATTTTTACTAACCTTAGATACTTGCCCCTGAGAAATGAATCAACTCGAGCTCCATCGTGTACTATTTACATCATCAACCCCTCTCCCGTCCCCTAAACAATGAGTTCTAGTGGAACAGAACAAACGATGTCGAGCCAAGAACACTTCCATTTCTATATATTTATATATATTTCTATATACATACTAGAAAAAGATAGCGGATGTAAGAATCCACAGCTAATCTAATCATGTCTTTCAAGTCGCACGTTGCTTTTTACCACATCGTTTCAAACGAAGTTTTACCATAACATTCCTTTAGTTTGGATCCGGTATGTAATTGATTCAATTATGAAATCGTGAATAGTCATTGATTCAATCGATACATAATAATCTATCCTTTTTACTTCTAGGTTTTCTTTCCATATGAATGGAAAATTTATAAATCTAAAGAAGTAAAAAATAACTCAAATTAACTCGATATTTTATGAAAAATTTATTCAAATCAATATATATAAATATAATATAAAATAAATATATATGAACTATGAACTCAAATTTCTTTTTTTTTAATAATTTCAAATTATCCACAGTGATTACAAAAAAAGGAAAAAAAGAAAGTTTGAAGATGTCGATTCAAAAGCGACTCTATTTAGATTAGAGACGAATGATTAATAAAAAAGGGGTCATTTTTCTATCCTGAGATACAATTTATATTCAAATAGGATATACATCAGGAATGGATATCCTCTGGGACGGAAGGATTCGAACCTCCGAATAGCGGGACCAAAACCCGTTGCCTTACCGCTTGGCCACGCCCCATTTTTGATTCGACATTCAATTAATTTAATAAACACTATTATTGGTATTGGTTATTCGTCAACTATACCCCCCCCAATCCATAGAATAAATTGTTGCTAGGAGTTTTATATGCGTAGATATAGAATAAGACTGAAATTCTTGATCATTACATAGAATTCAATTAAGATATTGTATGAAAGTATTATTTCTTTTCTTCTTTTTTTTTTCAGACTGGAAAGATTTTTAACTAGATAAATTCAAATCAAATAAGGATTTTGGAGGGTCTGATTGTATTTGATATTTTTTTTTTTTAAATAAATTGTATTATATATTATTCTATTTAATATATTCTAATAATATATTAAATAGAATATTAGAATCTAAATATATATATTAATAGATATATTAATTATGTATTATGTATATAAATAAAATTATATTAATTATGTATATAAAATTCTTAATATAGTCTAAAAAAAATTATATATATATACAATAATATACAATAAAGATTGTAATAAAAAAAAACAGTAAATTTTCTTAAGGAACAAAATGTTTGTTATGCTTAATATCTTTAGTTTGGTCTGTATTTGTATTCACTCCGCCCTTTATTCAAGTAGTTTTTTCTTGGCGAAATTACCTGAAGCCTATGCTTTTTTGAATCCAATTGTGGATGTTATGCCAGTAATACCTGTACTCTTTTTTCTTTTAGCTTTTGTTTGGCAAGCTGCTGTAAGTTTTCGATGAGATCTTGCATTTGAATAAATGTCCGAAAAAAATTAGGAATTTATTCGAAAACAAAAATTGGAAAAAAAAAGATCAGATAAGTCTTACAGTGTGAATCCTCGATTCAAATATGGAAATTCGTGTATATACAAGAGAAGTCTGGACCATCTCATTTTTTCCTCATTTCATTCTTACGCTTTTTTTTTTCACTGAGAAATCCTTCTATTATTAGATTTGAGTCCACCACCAGTACTTGGGTTGTGGATATGAAAGAAAATCTTTTGTAATACAAATATTTTATTAATAGTAATAAAGGACTCGGCTCTTACTACAAAGAAATTTCCTAATTTTGTTATATTTCCTTGAATTTATTTCTGAGAAATTTTGTAACAAAAGAAACAAAATGTGTTAGATAAGAGAATCTATTCTCTTTCTCTGTCTTTTTTTTTTTTTTATTATCTTGGAGATTTTGTAATGCTTACTCTAAAACTATTTGTTTACACAGTAGTGATATTCTTTGTTTCTCTTTTCATCTTCGGATTCCTATCTAACGATCCAGGACGTAATCCAGGACGTGAAGAATAAAAAAAAATATATTTCTAGTTTTCTATGTTTTCCTTTCTTGTACTAGATTTTACAAAAAAATTTTAGGATTGTATCTATTTTACATCTTTAACAGGTAAATAAAAAAAAAAGGAAAACAAACAAAGGAAGCTATATAAGTTCAAAAGAAAAAAAATACCAAATCATCGACGGAAAGAGAGGGATTCGAACCCTCGGTACAAAAATTCGTACAACGGATTAGCAATCCGACGCTTTAGTCCACTCAGCCATCTCTCCCCAAACATAATATATTTAAATAAATATATTATGTTTATGTTACATTGCATAAACAAACAGAACAAAAAGTAGGGCTTGAAAAACTACTTTTTTATTTATATCTTATCTCTTTTTCTATTTGATTCTTTCTATTTCTAATGGTCATTTCATTATTCTAATTATAGAACATTACATATATATTATTATTAATATTCTATTCATTTATACATTCATTTATATATATATATATAAATGAATATATATATCTCATATTTCTATTTATTCCCCTTCCTTTTTTTTAGTTTTGATACAGCCCCATGAATCCTGGATAACAATGATTTATATTAATGTATATTTGATTTGACAAAATCAAAAACTTAGATTCGCCCCCTTTTTTTTAATTGATAATTGATCAGGGGTCGGCCCCCTTACGAAACATGTCAACACTCTTAATTAGTATAAACGTATGTTCCTATTTATTTTATTACGACAGATTCCTAGGTTCGACAAAAAGTCCATTTATTTGCAATAATAGCATTGTAGCAGCGGGTATAGTTTAGTGGTAAAAGTGCGATTCGTTCTAAGGACCCCTTAAAAGTTAAGGGATCCCTCGTTTGATTCATATCCCGATCAAAAACTTTATTTCTTACTTAAAGGGGTTTAATCCTTTATTCCTTTCAACGAACAATTCGAGGAATAATATAAATTATCGTAGTTTGTATCCAAGAAGAATCAATTCTAAATTGAAAAAATGGAATTCTAAAATTATGAAACATAAGTTTTTTGTTAATTGTATCAAAAATCCCAATTTTTTTGAGTATGAGTAAAGGATCCATGGGGAAAGTTATAGAAAGTTTTTTTTTTCTAATCGTAACTAAATCTTCCATTTTTTTTATAGGAGAGATTGAAGCAAAATAGCTATTAAACGATTGCTTTAGTTTACTAGAGACATCGACATTTTTTGTAGCTCGATGGAAATTCTTTTCCTAAAGATTCTCTCAAATAGAAATAGAGAACGAAGTAACTAGAAAAAACGGATTGGATTGTAAAAATACTCCTCTTCTATCTACTATAGGGATCATCTAAAAAGCAAGGTGTTTTAAATGTATTTATACGGAAAGGCTGACATAGATGTTATGGGTTAATCTTTTTTTCACGTCTTTCATTTCTTAATTTATTCCGTAAAGGAGCCGAATGAAACAAAAGTTTCACGTTCGGTTTTGAATTAGAGACGTTAAAAATGATGAACAAACGTCGACTATAACCCCTAGCCTTCCAAGCTAACGATGCGGGTTCGATTCCCGCTACCCGCTCTTTTTTCCTATCTCTATATTCTACTCGAATCATTCTTTTTCAGAATGAATACAAATTTTTTAGTAAATTTTAAAAATTAAAAAATTTTAATTTCTGTATTTTGTTTTAGTGATTTTTTGAATATTCAATTCAATTTGAATTTTCTTATTAATATATTCTTATTTTAATCTAATATATTCTTATTTAAATCTATATTATATAAATCTATATATATATATATTTCTAGAATATATTATTCTTTAATTATATATATATATATTAATATATATATATTCTATATATATTTTCTATGGATTATTATAATATTATATAGAAAAAATTATATCTATTATTATATAGATATATAATTATTA